CAAATTAATCCCGCGGATATATATAATTCAGAAGAATATGTGAGTAATTCATATACAGCATCTCGTTCTTTTATCAAAGGTTCTACCAAGTGATATGTTTCCACAAATAATTGAAATTCAATTTCTTGTTCTTGATCCGTATCTTCTTCAATTTTTGGAAATTTCGAAAGTTCTTCCGTTAAGCCCTGATCAATGAATCTACAAAATCCTTCAAATTGTATCTGATTAAAACCAGGTATTGTAGACATTCCCCCATTTCCATCCCCGAGCATTTTTGATTTCCTATTTATCGAAAAAATTCCAGTCTTGACCCATTCTTCATCAAATCCGCGGGATTGATCTAGCAATGCTGGAATTTCTATTCTGTTTACTGAATCACATGAAATTTGGGAAGTAAATCCACATATGGAATGTATCAAATGCATCTGAACGGAGTAAAAAAGAGACTTCTTGGATACTCAAATTGGAAGTTGTAACAGATATGGAAAAGAATTGAGAAATGCTACTTAGACTTATGGGATTTTGTATAGAATCTCAAAAAAGTGATTCAATTTCTATCATTTTTATGATATTCCAATCGGGTTGGATACCAAAAAAAAGAAATGGAGTTAGGATTTGATCTGTTCGATGAGATAAAGACATAATAATAATCAAGGCTCTATCTTTGATGTTTTTTAGCACTTAATTGATGGATTCTAGCGTTCAATAAAGGATTCGCAGAAAAGAAAGATCTTTGACTAGAATACTTTTTTAGTAGAATACGATTGAAGTGCATAAGATAGCATAGTAAGAAGGCTTGTATTTAGTAAACATGTGTAAATAGTTATCTAGATACATATCTTTCCTCATTTATTACAGTTCCTTTGGGGACAGCCAATTTTGGATTTTCTAGTCAATGAAAACCGGAAGCACTACAATTTGCTCATAATTAGCTATCTATAGGGCATCATATATAGATACCCGATTCGCTATTTGTAGAACAATTGAGGTTCTGGGGTTTACATAGACTTCTATTTGCTCTTATAATTGAATTTGGGAAGGATTTTTTGATTGAAAAGAATTCATACGGATTAGTTATGTATCAATTTCAATTTGATCTAATTAGGACTAGGAAAAGACAGACCATTTTCGATTCCAATCCAAGAATTGTTCATGAATTTACAAGCCCATTTAATAGTTAATGGTTCCAATTTATCCGGACTTTTGGCTATTGGGACTGAAAAACCACATTTTGTTTTTTCAATATATAGAGAAAATAGAAAAGAATCAAATAAAAGAGAGGGAAAGTTTTTCTATATTTCTGTTTTGAGATACTATACATACAACGGAAGGAAGGGATGGGGCCAATGCAAAAAACGAAGAAAGTCTTTCGGACCGGGGATGAAGTCAAATGGGATTCAAGATGAAAGTACAATAAAAAAAGAAATTGAGTAGGCCCTCCACCCCAAGCAAAGGAGGAAGATTTTCATCTATTTCGTATCATTCTGGCGGCATGGCCGAGTGGTAAGGCGGGGGACTGCAAATCCTTTTTCCCCAGTTCAAATCCGGGTGTCGCCTGATTAACAAAAAACGCGGAATCCCTTCTTTTTTTTGTTTTGCTGATAGAACTCCCCGAATTTTCCTGAGCGGAAACAAACGGAAGAACTTGCTACTTGCTTGATTCGAAACATATGGAAGCTCGGTTCTCTAAAGCGAAAGTGCTTGAAATCCTTGCCTCTAGGATTCAAGGAAAGATTCTAGTTATAGTAGTGCACGGGAATCGGTAAATCTTTATATGCGAGCCCTTGCACTACTAATGGAGTGTTTAAGTACTGGGTTTTGAATTCGATTGCATAGATTAGATTGCATAGTACGACATAAAATCGAATTTGTGGTTGTGGAAAGAGCTGAAGAGACTTTCTATACGGACTCGTGGGAGTCTTTTACTTCGATGGAAAATCGGCTTTTATAGCTCAAATGCGAAAATAAAAAAAATTTCTTTCTTTTTATTTCAAAACGCCTAGTCAAGAATGGAATAAATGGAATAGAAAGCCCTCCGATTCTTTCACAGAGACAATACTTAGACAGCAAGGATACGATCCAAGGGGAAATAACGGTATGTCATAGATAATGATCTATCTTGCTTCTAGCTTTTTATATCTTTCAAGAAAGAATTCAGATTGAGGACAAGAAAAGAAAGAATAGGTCTTATTAGTGCCACATCTTATTCTTACAACTTGCGAGGATTCCCTTGATACTTCCAAAGGTGTCACTGCCCATTTTGCTTAGGCTTAACGTTTTCCGATTCCACTAGAAAAATCATACCTTCTAAGAACTTTGTTAGAAGCGCATTTTTTGGATCCTTTCATCAACGGGCTCGGGTCAGAATACCCTTTTGACTCTGCGCCAGTGATTCCACTATTATTAGTGAGTGAACAATAATGGAATAAATTCTCTTCATAGAGATAGGGGACATAATTTACATGGATATAGTCAGTCTTGCTTGGGCTGCTTTAATGGTAGTCTTTACATTTTCCCTTTCACTGGTAGTATGGGGAAGGAGTGGGCTCTAGAGGTACTACTAATTTAATTGAGCAGAGGAATAAAACCGTATCGACTCTTTAGATCGTTTTGCAAAATCTTTTTACTTTTGATTTTTATGATTTCTATTTGATTTTTTTCCCTCTTTCTCTTTGCTGGTCCAAGAGAAGGACAATTTCTGTTAAGGAGATACATACCTTCTATGCTATGGGAAATAAGATATACATTGCGGTTGTTCATGGAGAGACTGCGCATAATAAGATCGTACCTCGGGCAAGCCACACATTGCCCACTTACTTTCTTTACTTTACCGCTTTTTTCGTCGTTTTTGTTTTGAAAAATGTTATTTATGCTTTATTCACTCATTTCATATCATGGATCACGAGTTCAAAATGGTAGGTTTGACTCTTCCTTTTCAAAATCTGAAGCAATTCTCAGAGAACCTCTCGGCTCCGCTGTTAACTCTTCAATCAATTCCTTTTTCGGAATACTCAAAGAAAATCCAGCAATTTTCTTTTATCCGCACATATTTCCTCATTGATTTGATTCTTTCGATGAATGCCGGAATTCCTATTCAATAGAACTGAAATTAGAACCGTACTAGTAAGAATTGCCCTTCGGTTGATTATTTCAGATTGATTGGAATCAAGATAAATGAAATAGATGAAGCAAAGAAATCGAATTGAGATGCTATGTACATATAGAAATCCATATATGTATAGTAAGAAGAGGGATATTCTAGATTGATTAATAGATATCAATCCTGTAGTTTTATACAGTACAACTTGTTACATTACAATAAGAATAGCTAGTATGGCAGAAATCTATATTTCTTTCTGTCATACTAGCTGTCGGATCTCATAGAATACTATACCGCTGATTAGAGTCCGCCAATTTCATTTAAGACGCGAGATGAAAAGCCTTTATTTCTTCAATCGTTGACTAAGAAAACAAGTCAAGTTGGCTTCAAATTAATCACTTTGACTGACAGTTTTTACGTATATTATAAGTAAAAACGCAGTAGGAACTAGAATAAAAAGTGCAGTAGCAATAAATGCGAGAATATTTACTTCCATAATCTCTAATTTTTTTTGTCAATAACTCGGGATTTAATCCCATCGAGATGATAAATCTTTCGCCTGCCAATTCAACGGGATGGATTACACCCCGATGATATGAAATCGGATCAATATCATGAATAACAATATCTATATCTGAGCTATCAAATCAACTCATCGTCCAGAATTGAATAGTATAACATAGGAAGATCTTTTATCCATACCGAATCAAAAATGGGATTCCTGATCCAATCCCTTTATTTGTCTTTTTTGATTTTGATTCTTTTGATTTCTCCCTCTTTTCCATTCTTGTTTTTTCTATAACCTATTGCCTTCCTTGTACAATTATTTGCTGCAGTAGCATTTGACCGTCCTTGGTTACAAACAAAATCAAACAAAGAAATGAAATAGAAAATCAAAAAAGAAGTGAAGTTCAGTACTTTTTTTTTAATGATCCATTTTTTGTGGAAAAGAAAAAAAAAAAGAAAAATAATAGAATAATATCTAATATGAGAAAAAGAAGTCCAAGTCTAATATAAGGTATAAAAAAATCGAATATTCCATGAAATTCACTAGGTTCGAGTTTGTTCTTTATTTTGGTGAAAGTACCCCTTCCTATTTTTGAACTTAAATAAAAAATATTATTCAGTCCCCCTCTTCTATAAGAGAGGTTGTGGTCTTTATTTATTAATTCATATACCTTTCTTTGGATTAATAATGAATGGGACGCATATCTCAAAAGATACGTGTTCAATTTGAAGAGATAGATTGTTTCAAAGTCAAACTAGTAATTGAAGTGAAACAAACTCGGAACCAGAAAAGGATCTATTTGGAATCTTAAAAGTAAACCATTCTATCAAATGAATTCTGTTCAATTCATTTTTCATCGTACAAGAAATGAATTCTCGCCCCCGGTAAATAGAAATATATGGTAGGGTATTCTATTCCACGTGTGTTATCGGCATCTTTTTGAATCCTAACTATGCTGCTACCAATAATTGTCACAATCCCCATACGTCTCTCCCATTTGTTTGATGAGACATGTGAAACGAAAAAAAAAAAGTATGGGATTTGATTCCGTCGCGTCGGGACTGACGGGGCTCGAACCCGCAGCTTCCGCCTTGACAGGGCGGTGCTCTGACCAATTGAACTACAATCCCAGAGAAATAAAGAAGTATACATATTCCTATAATTGCATTTTAACCATTTCTATTTAGATTAGAATCGCCGCGTTGGAACAGAGGTTTGAGTGCTATATTGATATCTCTATATATCTCGATTGATTGATTGATCTCTCCACGCATCAATCATGGGAGGGTACTTACTTTAGTGAGAACGGCCTGGATTACTAGTACTCCTTTAGTTATTGCCAAATCCAGTAATAATCAATCTTTCAATAAAAAAAAAAAAAAGAGAAAAAAA